GCAGCTATAGAATTCTCTCGCTAGAATAAAAAAACTGTTTTCATTTTTTACTTTTATTGTCATGTCATTATTTCTGGTTTATCTGATTTCATAAATTTGAAACAAAAAAGAAATTTTCTCAATGAATCTAAAACTATTTTGGATTTGGATTACTGCAAATTGACACTTGTACATAATAATATCTCAACAATTAAGTTCTTTTATTAATGGCTGAAAATTGGAGATATATGAGAAATCCATTACATATGGTAAATGCAATAAATTAAGAAGTCAGAAAGTTATACAAAAATTTTTAACATGGAATCAATTAGTTTCAACAATTCCTTAATTTGAACTAAAAATCTTATATCTGCCCTTCCCGAAAAAGATAAAAAATTTTCATTATTGTAAAGGTCGATGGGGAAAATAAAACTCCCCACCACCAAAATCTGAGTGAAAATATACTAAAAATAAAAAAAAAAAAAATATTGTATTTTTTTATTTATTTTTTTAGATTTAGAAAACAGAAGAATTCTTCTTTTAGACATCTTATAAGATTAAGAGTCTATTTCATATTAATATGAACTTTGATTTGATTGATATAGGGACTGCCTATTGTTAATTTTATATTAACTTTGATTTGATATTAACAAATTACTGATCCAATTTTTTGAATCAAATGCATTCCGATTATTCCAATATTTTAGGACTTATTTGTTTGTCGTACAAAAAAACTTTTTGAATTCCCGGTAGAAAGAGATTTCCCTAATGACAAAGCTTTTAACGACGCCCAATATCCTTTCCTTTTCCAAATATTTTTACGAATACGCTTTTTTGATATCGAAGTACGTTTTTTTGGAACTGCCATTTAAAAATGAAGAAGTTACTCATTGTTATAGTTGGATGTGAAAGACATCTATTGTTCAATTATTATTATTTTTTCTTATTCATTATCTATTTTTTCTCTAAATAATATAATATTCTCTTCATAAAAAAGAAATATAGATATGTCAAAGATCCATGAAAATTGGATCAAAAATGACTCGAAATAACAAAATAGTGATTCCGTAAAACCAAAAATTTTTGGTTTGGAACTCTTAGTTCTCGTTGTTTATCTCTCAAAGTTATATCTTTAGAATCCGCATGTCATAGAAATCAAATTAAACTTAATAAAATAAATAAAGAATCTAAAAGACCTTTATTTTCGTCATTCTATACTTGATTTACATGTAATAAAATACCTCAAAGGATTGTACTTTTGCCTAATAAATTGAGTCTGTTTTTAGTCAAACTTGAGAAAAAATACAACTAAATTCAATTTTAAAATTCGAATGAGACTAGTAATAAATCTGTTAAAGGATACGTGGTTTGATAAAAAAGGATCTCAGTCATTTTTTATCCTTTCTCGCTAAAAAAGTCCATTTTAGAACTATAATCTTCTAAACTTTACTAATAAATTGTTTTGATTGAAATGGAAAACAATCAATCCCATAATGAATTAGTTAATTAATTGAAAATTAGTTAATGAATTGAAATAAACTAACTAAAATCAAGAGTTTTTATTTCATTAGACCGATGACCTTAGTTAATCTTATAATTCATATCAGCATCAAGTACTCTTTTTAGGCTAAATTTTTATCCTTGCTCTATGAATATAAATTTTTATTACGATTACGAGAAATTATTATATTTTTATTTTCCTATTATAAGTATTCGTTTTTATATGTCACTTGGTCATATCATTTGACCAATTGTAACTTCTTGTTTTGAATATTTGAACGATTTTGAAAAGACTCAGAATAATAATTAATAAATACTAATATAAACTTCTTAAATAAGTTAGTGCATATCTTGATTTTTTATTGACTTTTTCGAAAGGTAAGATCCGGTGAATCGGAAACAATTAATTAAGAATAAAAAACTTTTTTTATGGAACAGACATATCAATATGCGTGGATAATACCTTTTCTTCCACTTCCAGTTCCTATGTTAATAGGGTTGGGACTTCTTCTTTTTCCGACGGCAACAAAAAGTCTTCGCCGTATGTGGGCTTTTCAGAGCGTTTTATTGTTAAGTATAGTCATGATTTTTTCCATGAATCTTTCTATTCAGCAAATAAATAGTAGTTCTGTCTATCAATATGTATGGTCTTGGATTATCAATAATGATTTTTCGTTAGAATTCGGATACTTGATTGATCCACTTACTTCTATTATGTCAATATTAATCACTACTGTTGGAATTTTGGTTCTTATTTATAGTGATAATTATATGTCGCATGATCACGGGTATTTGAGATTTTTTGCTTATATGAGTTTTTTCAGTACTTCTATGTTGGGATTAGTTACTAGTTCAAATTTGATACAAATTTATATTTTTTGGGAATTAGTTGGAATATGTTCGTATCTATTAATAGGATTTTGGTTCACACGACCTGTTGCAGCAAAGGCTTGTCAAAAAGCTTTTGTAACTAATCGTGTTGGCGATTTTGGTTTATTATTAGGCATTTTAGGGTTTTATT